TTGATTTAATCAATTTTTTAAATTTCAATAATTATTTAAAAAATTATAATAAAATTAGAATAAATTATTTTTTTCTTTTTAAATTGCTTAATTTACTAAATAGTAATTTTAAAAAAGATTAACTTTTTTATTAATCAATTTTTTTTTAGATATGGATATATTGTAAGATACAAAATCTTGTTTTGAAAAAAAAATTAGTAAAAAATTATCTACATATAATAATTAACTTATTATATCTAACTAATTGAATATTTAAATACGATATTTAATTTATATATATATATTATATATTTAGAAATAAATATTTATTTTAAAAATAAACATATATATATATATATTATATAATTAAAACTTAATAGTTATAAAAAATGAAAAGTAATTAATTATTAATATTTAATAAATATCTAATTTTACAATCCATCTGTATAAGTTAAATTAAAAAGAAAAAAAAAACTAATTATAAATTATCTTTTTAATTTTATAATAGAAAATATATTTTATACATGTTTAATTCATAAATAAGGCTTAAAATTTAAATAAATATATTATATATATATAAATCAATAAATGTTAATTTTAAAATTATTATTAATTAAAATAATGTCTTATTTAATATTAATTAGAATAAATTATTATTATTATTATTAATAATAAGTAAATCATTTATATAGAATATTTAATTAATAAAAAAAAAAAAAAAAACTTGCTTAATTTACTATGAATAAAATTTTTTATTCAAACAATTTATCTCTAAAATAATAAAAAATTAATTTTTCATTGCTTATATATATATCAAAAATAATTATTTCAAATCTTTTTTAAAAATTAAAAAAAATTTTTATTCTGAATTAATTATCTTTATATTGTAAATTAATTTATAACAAATATAATTTATCAATGAAACTATCTATCTTTTTTTATTTTCTTATTTTAAATTTCTTAATTAATTAAAAATTAGATTTTAAATATTTTAAAAAAATCAATTTTTTACTAAAATTATTTTTTTAATAAAAAAATAATTTTAATATTTGTATGATTTTAAAATTATATCAAAAAAAAGCTGATTTATTCTATATTTTGTATGTTTGGAGTTTTAGGACTATAAAATTGTATCATTTTTTTTGAAAAAAAAAATTTAAAAAAATATTTTTTTTTTTTTAAAAAAAAGTGATTTTTTTTGATTTTTTAAAAAAAAAAAATAAAAAATTATTTGTTAAGAGAATCTTAAGTTGAATTTGTTTTAAAATCATTATTTTAGGGGGGCTAATATTGATTTTTTTATGATTTTATTTTTATGAACTAATTAATAAATTCTTTATTAAAATTATTTTAATTAACATTTATTGGGGGTAAATGCTAATTAAAATAATTTTAATTAAGAATTTTTTAAAAATTAATATTTATTGGGGGATAAATATTATTAAAAATGATTTTAATTAGAGATTTTCTTTAAAATTAATATTTATTGGGGATAAATATTAAAAATTATTTTAATTAATATTTATTGGGGGATAAATATTAATTAAAATAATTTTTATATTAATTTAATTATTGTGGGGATAATAATTAAATTAATCAAGATTTATAATAGAAAAATTTTATTCATAGTAAATTAAGGGGTTAGTTTATGAATATTTCTGATTTTTTTTTATTAAAAAGTTGGAAGCTTTTATTTTTTCTATTATTTGTCTTTATTTATAGGAGGAGTATCGATTTTTTTGTTACTAAATAAAAATTTATTCTTTTATTATTATTAATTTTATAATTTTTATTTAAATTTAAATTTTGTAAAATTTTATAAAAAAAATGGTCATATAATTATATTAATTAATTTTTAAATTTTAATTATAATATAAAAAAGGGTTTATTTTTATTATAAATTAATTATTTTTTATTATTAATTTTTATTTTAATCAAAGTTTTATTTTAACTTGAAATTTTAATTTATTATTATATAATATGTAAATTTTATATTAAAAATTAATTTGCAGTTTTTAGCTTTAAAAAATTATTAAAGTAAGTTTTAGTAATTAATTATAGATTTAATAAAATTTGTGCCAGCAATTGCGGTTATACAAATAATTCAATTGAAATTTATTGGTTAATAATTAATTTATTTTAATTAATTTATTATTAGAATTTTTAGGTGAAATTTAAATTTTAATATAATTTTTTTATTTATATTTGAAGTTATTAAAATTAAGATTAAACTAGGATTAGATACCCTATTATTATAATTGTAAAATTTAAATACCAGATTAGTATTAGTTATTTTCTTAAAAATTAAAAAATTTGGCGGTATTTTAGTCTATTCAGAGGAACCTGTCCTGTAATCGATAATCCACGATTAGAATAACTTTTTTTTTCTTGTATATCGTTGTTTTTGAATATTTTAGAAGAATTATAATTTTCAATAAGTATATTTTAGTTAATTTCAGATCAAGGTGCAGTTTATAGAAAAGAAGAGATGGGTTACATTAAATTTATTTTTGGTTTATTATTTTAAATAATATTATTAAATTGGATTTGATAGTAATTATATATATATATATATTATGATTTTAGCTCTAAAATGTGTACATATTGCCCGTCGCTCTCATTTATTTGAGATAAGTCGTAACAAAGTAGATTTACTGGAAAGTGAATCTAGTATTAATCAAATTGAAGCTTTAAGGGAAGCTTTTTATTTACATTAAAAATATTACTGTTCAATTCAGTACAATTTGATTATAAATTTAATTATTATTATTATTATTATTAAAATATTATTTAATTTATTATTATAAAAGAAAAATTCTTTTTTATTATAGTTTACTAGTAAAGTGATTGAATTTTTTTATATTTTTAAAAGAAAAATTTATTTTTTGTACCTTGTGTATCAGGGTTTATTAATTTTATTATTATTATATTAATTTTTCTTGAATTAAGAAGAGCTAATCATATATTTGTTTAATTTTTTCATAAATTTTCATAATATTTGGTTTGAAATGAAATGTTATTCGTTTCTTAATATATCTAGTTTTTTAAGAAAAGAATTTAATTCTCTTATTATTTGTTATTAGTTAATTTTTAGTTAATAATTTTTAGTATGAAATAAATAAAGGGATAAGCTTTTATTTATATAATTAAAAATTTTATTTTATTATATTTTTTGTATAATTTAAATTGTTAGTCATTTTTATAATATAATAGTTAATTTTATTTAATTGATAATTTATATTTATTTTAATTTTTATATTAAAAATTTATGTTTAATTTTTTAACTTTTTTATAATGATTAAATTAGTAGATAATTTTGTATTTTATTATTTATTTTTTAGATAATAAAAAGGAACTCGGCAAATATATTTTTCGCCTGTTTATTAAAAACATGTTTTTTTGATTATAATTTAAGATTTAATCTGCTCAATGATTTATTAAATTGCCGCAGTATTCTGACTGTGCAAAGGTAGCATAATAATTAGCTTTTTAATTGGGAGCTTGAATGAATGATTGAACGAGAAAATTTCTGTCTCTTTATTATTTATTATTTAATTTAACTTTTAAGTTAAAAGGCTTAAATTTTTTTAAAAGACGAGAAGACCCTATAGAGTTTTATTTTTATTTTTTTAATTTATTTTTGGAATTTTAAATGTTTTATTAAATAAAAAATTTAGTTGGGGTGACTGAAAGATTAATTTAACTCTTTTAATTATAATCATTTATTTGTGAATAATAAAATTATTTTTATAAATTTAAAATAAATTACCTTAGGGATAACAGCGTTATTTTTCTTTATAGTTCTTATAGAAAGGAAAGATTGCGACCTCGATGTTGGATTAAAATTTATTTTAGGTGTAGAAGCTTAAATATTAAGTCTGTTCGACTTTTAAAATTTTACATGATCTGAGTTTAAACCGGTGTGAGCCAGGTTGGTTTCTATCTTTAAATTTTTAATATATTTTAGTACGAAAGGACCAAATATATAATATATTATTTTATTTTGAATAATATTGTTACTTTGGCAGATTAGTGCAATTGATTTAGAATCTTTATATGTATTTTATACAGGTAATAATTGTTTATTTTTGATTATTTTTTACTTTTTATTTCTTATTTAATTTTAATTTTATGTATTCTTATTGGGGTAGCTTTTTTAACATTATTTGAACGTAAAATTTTAGGTTATGTTCAGATTCGTAAAGGTCCAAATAAGGTTGGATTTATAGGTTTAATTCAGCCTTTTAGTGATGCTATTAAATTATTTTGTAAAGAGCAATCTAATCCTATAATGTCTAATTTTTTTTCTTATTATTTTTCTCCTGTTTTTAATTTATTTTTATCTTTATTTTTATGATTATGTTTACCTTTCTTTTCTGGATTTATTAATTTTTCTCTAGGATTTTTATTTTTTTTGTGTGTCTCAAGTCTTTCTGTTTATAGAATTATAATTGCTGGATGATCTTCTAATTCTAATTATTCATTATTAGGAAGTTTACGTTGTGTTGCTCAAACTATTTCTTATGAGGTAAGTTTGTCTATTATTTTATTATCTTTTTTGTTTCTTATTTCTAGAATTAGAATTTTTGATTTAATAATTTATCAAAATTATGTTTGATTTATTTTTATAGCTTTTCCTTTATCAATAATTTGGTTTGTTTCTAGTTTAGCTGAAACAAATCGAACTCCTTTTGATTTTGCTGAAGGTGAATCTGAATTGGTTTCTGGCTTTAATGTTGAGTATAGAGGAGGAGGATTTGCTTTAATTTTTATAGCTGAATATGCAAGAATTTTATTTATGAGAATATTATTTGTTTTTTTGTTTTTAAGAGGATCATTGGTAAATTTAATATTTTTTTTAATAGTTGTTTTTATTTCTTTTGGATTTATTTGAGTTCGTGGTACATTACCACGGTTTCGTTATGATAAATTAATATTTTTAGCTTGAAAGAGATTTTTACCTATTTCTTTGAATTTTTTAATATTTTTTTTTGGTTTAAAAATGTTGGTTTTTTCTCTAATTTTTTAGTTAATTATTTATAGTAAAAGTTAATAAGAATTATTTATTCTTTTTTTATATTTTCAAAATATATACTTATACAAGTTCATTAACTAATTCTTGAAGATAAAGTTATCTCAAATTTTAGATATTATATATAATAAAGGAAAAAATATAAAGTATGAAATTGTTAAGATTTGTCCTGTTAGAATATATGGATCTTCAACTGGTTTTGCTCCAATTCATGTTAATAAATATCTATTAGTTGTAAATCTTCAAAATAAAATTTTATTTATTGGATAAAATGAGTTTCTTTTTATTTTCTTTTTATATAAAGGTATAATTATTAAAATTAAAATTGAACAAAATAATGCAATTACACCTCCTAGTTTATTAGGAATTGACCGTAGAATGGCGTATGCAAATAGAAAATATCATTCTGGTTTAATATGAGCTGGGGTTACTAGAGGATCTGCAGGTGTAAAATTGTCTGGATCTCTTATTATGTAAGGAAATATTAATATAAATAATGTAAATGTTATGAGTGCAACTAAGAATCCTATTAGATCTTTTGATGTATAGTATGGGTGAAACTGAATTTTATCAATATTATTAGTTGTTCCTAAAGGATTAAAAGATCCTGTTTGATGCAGAAATAATAAATGAATTATTACTAAGGCAGCAATAATAAATGGTAATATAAAATGTAATGCGAAAAATCGATTTAATGTTGCATTATCTACAGCAAATCCTCCTCAAATTCATTGAACAATTTCTGTTCCTAAATAAGGAATTGCTGATAATAAATTTGTAATAACTGTTGCACCTCAAAATGATATTTGTCCTCAAGGAAGGACATAACCTAGAAATGCTGTTGCTATAATTATAAAAAATATAATTACTCCGATTATTCATGTTATTGTTTGTAAATATGATCTATAATATATTCCTCGTCCAATATGTAGATATAAACATACAAAAAATAATGATGCTCCATTCATATGAATAATTCGTATTATTCATCCATAATTTACATCTCGACAAATATGGACTACTCTATTGAATGCTAATGAAATATCTGGACAATAATGTATAGCTAAAAATAATCCTGTTAAGATTTGAATAATTAAACATATTCCCAGTAAGGATCCAAAATTTCATCATGCTGAGATATTTGATGGTGAAGGTAGATCAATTAATGATCTATTAATGATTTTTATTAATGGATGTTTTTTAAAAATTTTCATTAAATATTTTTTCGTAAAGGGCCATTTTTTACATTAGTAATTTTACTTACAGCAATTAAGGCAATTAATAAATAAATAATAATTGTTAATGATATAATTATTATTGGGTATATAATAAATTTGTTTAAGGATATTTTAAATGTTAAATTGTTTTTTGCGATTAAATCATAATTTATAGAGTTTATTAATATAAATAATTGATCTTTTTTAATAATAATTAATGCTATAAATATAATAATTATTATTATAGTTATTAATTTTCTATATAAGAATTTTTCATTTGATGCAACTCTTGTTATGTAAATAAATAGGATTAATATACCTCCTACCATTACAATAAATAAAATATATGAATATCAAAAATTTATTGATATAAATCCTGTTCATATTGCGATTATTAGAGTTTGTGTTAATAAAATTATTCCTATGGATAGAGGATGAGACACTAGTATAAATGAGATTGATAAAGTAATTATAATTATTAGTAAAGTTATACAGAGTATAGTTTATATAAAATATTAACTTTGGGAGTTAATGAAGAATAATTATATTTTTCTCTGAAGTTTTAAAAGATTACTTATTTTTGGTTTACAAGACCAATATTTTATATTAAATTATTAAAACAATTTTAGTTTATGGATTTATATTTTTTATTTTTATATATTTTACTGGATTATTAACAATATGTTTAAAATGTAGTCATTTATTATTAATACTTTTAACTTTAGAATTTATAGTTTTGTCATTATTTTTTGGTTTAGTTATTTTTATTTTGACTTTTATATATGAATCTTATTTTTTAATAATTTTTTTGTCTTTAAGAGTTTGTGAAGGAGCATTAGGGTTATCAATTTTAGTATCTATGGTTCGTATATATGGTAATGATTATTTTAATTCTTTTAATATTTTATGATAAAATTTATTTTTTTTATATTATTTATGATTCCTTTATGTTTTATTCCTGGGTTTTATTGAATTATTCAATTTTTTTTTATATTATTTTTTACAATGTTTTTTTATTCTTATAGTTATAATTTTTATTTTTCTTTAGTTAGATATTTTTTTGGGTGTGATTATTTAACTTTTTTTATAATTATATTAAGAATTTGAATTTGTATATTAATATTAATAGCAAGAGAAAAAATTTATTTTTACAATAATTTTACTATGTTTTTTAATTTTGTTATTTTGTTGTTATTATTATTTTTAGTATTAACATTTTGTTCAATAAACATATTTGTTTTTTATTTATTTTTTGAAATAAGATTAATTCCTTCATTATTTTTAATTTTGGGTTGAGGGTATCAACCTGAGCGTATTCAAGCAGGTTTGTATATATTTATATATACTTTATTTGGGTCTTTTCCTATAATAATTTCTTTGTTTTATTTATATCAATATAATTTAGGACTTGATTTTTTTTATATTTTAAATATTAATTCTTTATATTTATATATTTGTACAATTATTGTCTTTTTAGTCAAAATGCCAATATATTTTGTTCATTTGTGGTTACCAAAAGCTCATGTTGAAGCTCCTGTTTCTGGTTCAATAATTTTAGCTGGTGTAATATTAAAACTTGGGGGTTATGGATTTCTTCGTTTTATAAAAATCTTTATTGAAGTTGGATTAAAATTTAATTTTGTTTTTATTAGAATTAGGTTAGTAGGAGGATTTTTTATTTCTTTAATTTGTCTTCGTCAAATAGATATTAAATCTTTAATTGCTTATTCTTCTGTGGCTCATATAGGATTGGTTTTATCAGGTTTGATAACTTTAAATCTTTGAGGATTTTATGGTTCATTTTTAATAATGATTGCTCATGGTTTATGCTCCTCTGGTTTATTTTGTTTAGCAAATATTACATATGAACGTTTGGTTAGACGAAGATTATTTTTAAATAAAGGTTTAATTAATTTAATACCTAGAATATCTTTATGATGATTTCTATTTTGTTCTTCAAATATGGGAGCACCATTTTCTTTAAATCTAATTGGAGAAATTATATTGATTAATAGAATTATTTCTTGAAGTTGATTAACTTTTATTTTTCTTTTTTTAGTATCTTTTTTTGGTGCTGCTTATTCATTATTTTTATATTCTTATAGACAGCATGGAATTTTATATCAAGGTATATATTCTTTCTCTTTGGATAGAATTCGTGAATATTTGTTATTATTTTTGCATTGAGTACCTTTAAATTTAGTTTTTATTTGTAGAGATATTTTTATTTGTTATTTAAATAGTTTAATTAAAATACTGATTTGTGGTATCAGAGATATATAATATATTTTAAATAATTTCAGTTTGTTTTATTTTTTTTATTTTTTTATTTATTTTTAGATTATATTTTTTTTGAATAAGATTATATTTTATAATAATAGATTTAGTTGTAATTTTTGAATATGAATTAATAAGATTAAATTCTAATATTATTTTTATATCAATTTTATTTGATTGAATGTCTTTATTATTTATAAGATTTGTTTTATTTATTTCTTCGATAGTTATTTATTATAGAGATGAATATATATATGGGGATTTAAATATTAATCGTTTTATTTTATTAGTATTTTTATTTGTTATATCAATAATATTTTTGATTATTAGTCCTAATTTAATTAGAATTTTATTAGGATGAGATGGGTTAGGCCTTGTCTCTTATTGTTTAGTTATTTATTATCAAAATACTAAATCATTAAATTCTGGTATACTAACAGCTCTTTCTAATCGTATTGGTGATGTAGGTATTTTGATATCAATTGCTTGAATGATGAATTATGGTAGATGAAATTTTATTTTTTATTTTGATTTTATAAAAAATGATTTAAATATAAAAATTATTACATATTTTATTGTTTTATCTGCTTTTACAAAAAGTGCTCAGATTCCTTTTTCTTCTTGGTTACCTGCTGCTATATCAGCTCCTACACCCGTTTCATCCTTAGTTCATTCTTCTACTTTGGTTACTGCAGGTGTTTATCTATTAATTCGTTTTAATTTTTGTTTAAGATCAAATTTAATATATATAATATTATTTATTTCTACTTTAACTATATTTATATCTGGATTAGGGGCTAATTTTGAATATGATTTAAAAAAAATTATTGCTTTATCAACATTAAGTCAACTTGGTTTAATAATAAGAATTTTGTTATTAGGAGATTATAAACTTGCTTTTTTCCATTTGTTATCTCACGCTTTATTTAAGGCTTTACTTTTTATGTGTGCTGGATGTATAATTCATAATTTAATGAATTGTCAAGATATTCGTTTTATAGGTTCTTTAATTAATTTTATACCTTTAACATGTACTTTTTTTAATATTTCTAATTTTAGATTATGTGGATTACCTTTTCTTTCTGGATTTTATTCTAAGGATTTAATTTTGGAAGTTATATCTATAAGATATTTAAATATATATATTTACTTTATTTTTTATATTTCAATTGGTCTAACTGTTAGTTATACTTTACGTTTATGTTATTATTCTTTATTTAGAGTTTATAATTTTTATTATTTAAATAATTTAAATGATCAAGGTTATTTTATATTGAAGGGTATAATAGGATTAATTTTTATGGTTATTTTTGGAGGTAGAATACTTTCATGATTAATATTTTCTACACCTTATTTTATTTGTTTATCTTTAAATTTAAAATTAATGGTTGTTTTTATAATTATTTTAGGTTCTTGACTTGGGTATGAATTTTCTAATTTTGAATATAATTATAGATTGAAATCTATAAATTTATTGTCTTTAAGTTTATTTTTTTCATCTATATTAAATATAACGTTTTTATCTACATATTTTGTAAATTATTATTTTTTTAAGTTAAGAAATTTATATTATAAAAATGTCGATTTAGGTTGAATAGAGTATTTTGGTTCACAAAATTTATATAATAATATTATTAAAAGTTCTAAATTTAATCAATTATTGTTTAATAATATTTTAAAGATTTATTTTATTTTATTATTATTATTTATTTTTTTATTAATTATTTATTTTAATAGCTTATAGAGAGCATGATATTGAAGATATTAAGGAGATTTTAAATCTTAAAATATTTATAAAATATAATTTAATTTTACAATGAAAATGTAATGTTTTTTTTAAACTATATAAATAGAAATATAAACAGAATTACACTGCTTAAAATAGAAATTAGAAGTTTCATTTTGAATTACATATTTCTTTAAATGGAATAAAATTCATTTTTATCATTAACAGTGATATACCTCTATTTTGGTTTCATTTAATAAATAAGGATGAATATTCATCAAGGATTAGGTCGAAACTAATAACAAATTTTTGTTTCTTATTTAAGATAAATTGGAATATCCAATATTTTTTAAATGCAAATTAAATGTTAATTTTAACTATTATCCTATAAGGCTCAATTTAAAGCACCTTGATTTCATTCATGATATAGCCCAATTAATAAGATAATAATAAAGAAAATTGTGATTAATGAGAATGATAAAATTCTCGTAATTTTTATTGTAATTACTAAGGGTAAAAGAAGAGTGATTTCTACATCAAAAATTAAAAAAATTATTGCAATTAAAAAAAATTGTAGTGAAAATGGTATTCGAGCTGAAGATTTAGGATCAAATCCACATTCAAAAGGTGACCTTTTTTCTCGATCAATAATTATTTTTTTAGATAAAAATCTTGTTAATATTATAATAATTAAAGTTAATACAAATGTAATTATTGCAAATCATTGTATAATTGAAATTATTTATACTAATTTATTAGATCTTTTAATTGGAAGTTAAAAATAATTTTTATACTATATAAATATCTACCTCATCAATAAATAGAAATATAAAGAAATAATCATACTACATCTACAAAATGTCAGTATCATGCTGCTGCTTCAAAACCAAAATGATGATTTATTGAAAAATGATTTTTTATTTGTCGATATAGACATACTGTTAAAAATGTTGTTCCAATAATAACGTGAATTCCATGAAAGCCTGTTGCTATAAAAAATCTTGATCCATATACTGAATCAGAGATAGTGAATGATGATTCTATATATTCATATGCTTGTAAAATTGAAAAATAAAATCCTAAAAAAATTGTTAAAATTAATCTGTAAATTGCTTGTTTGTAGTTATTTTCTATTAATCTATGATGAGCTCAAGTTACAGTTACTCCTGATGAAATTAGAATTGTTGTATTTAATAGAGGAATTTGAATTGGATTAAAAGGAATAATTCTTTTAGGTGGTCATATTATACCAATTTCAATTGCAGGTGATAAACTTCTGTGAAAAAATCTTCAAAAAAATGATATAAAAAATAGTACTTCTGATGTAATAAATAAAATTATTCCTCATCGTAGTCCTTTTACTACTTTTAGTGTATGCAGGCCTTGAAAAGTTCCTTCTCGAGCTGTGTCTCGTCATCATTGATATATTACTAATATAGTGCATAGTATTCCAATAAATATAAGGTTTCTTTCATATAAGTGAAATCATTTAATCACTCCTGTTAATAAGATTATAGTTCTTAAGGCACCTAAAATTGGTCATGGTCTGATTTCTACAAGATGATAAGTGTGATTTTTATTTAACATTAAATAACTTCTCTTGAATATAATGTTCTTAAAATGGAAAATACATAGGATTGAATGATAGTAACTGCTGATTCAAGTATTAATAATATTAGTTGTGCTATAATTAAAATATTAATTATTATAAAAGATAGTTTATTACCTGTTCTTCCTATTAGTGTTAATAATAAGTGACCAGCAATTATATTGGCTGTTAATCGAATAGCTAAGGTTCCTGGTCGAATAATATTTCTAATTGTTTCAATACATACCATAAAAGGTATTAAAATAGTAGGGGTTCCTTGAGGAACTAAATGTGCTAATATATGAATAGTATTATTTAATCATCCATAAATTATAAAACTTAATCATAGGGGTAATGATAAAGTTAATGTTAAAACTAAATGTCTAGTTCTAGAAAAAATATAAGGAAATAAACTTAAAAAGTTATTAAAAAAAATTAATGAAAATAAAGAAACAAAAATTAAGGTTCTTTTTTTTCTTTTTTTATTTTTTAAAATAATTTTAAATTCATTTCTTAAAATTAAGCATACTTTAATTCATAGATAATTAATTCGGGATGGAATTATTCAGTATATAGAAGGTAAAATAAGAATTCCTAATATAATTCTTATTCAATTTAAAGCTAAATTTAGTCTAGTTGAAGGATCAAATCTTGAAAATAAATTAGTTATCATTTGAAAATAATATTTTTAAGTATTTCTTTTTTGTTTGTATTTTTTTTTTGATACATTAAAGAAAAATAATTTATTATATTAAATATTAAAAAAATAAAAATAAAAAAAATAAATAAATTTAATCATCTTAAAGGTGCTATTTGTGGGATTAAAAATTATTAATTTTATTAATTATTTTAACTTGACAAGTTAATGTTATTTATTAACTAAATTTTTCATTAGAAGTAATTGCTAATTTACTATAAAATGGTTTAAGAGACCAGTACTTGCTTTCAGTCATCTAATGAAATATTTTTTACTCATTCGATAAAATATTTAGGTAAAATTCTTTCAACTACAATAGGTATAAATCTGTGATTTATACCACAGATTTCTGAACATTGACCAAAGAATAAACCAATTCGGTTTATAAAAAATGTTGTTTGATTTAAACGTCCTGGAGTTGCATCAATTTTTACTCTAGAAGATGGAATTGTTCATGAGTGAATAACATCTGAAGATGACACTATTATTCGAATTTGAGTATAAATAGGTAAAGCTAATCGATTATCAACTTCTAGTAATCGAAAAGAAGAATTTTTTTGTTCATTATTAGGAATTATATATGAATCAAATTCGGCCTTTTTAAAATCAGAAAATTCATATGATCAATATCATTGATGTCCTATAGATTTAATTGATACTAGAGGTATATTAATTTCATCTAATAAGTAAAGAAGTTGAAGACTTGGTAAAGCAATAAAAATTAAAGTGATGGCTGGTGAAATTGTTCAAATTAATTCAATTATTTGACCTTCTAATAGCAATCGATTAATATATTTATTTAACATTATAGATGTTATAATATATATAACAATTAAAGTAATAATTGTTAAAATTATTATTGTATGATCATGAAAAAATGTTAGTTGTTCTATCAGGGGAGAAATTCTATCTTGAGAATTTAAGTTTATTCATGTTGCCATTTTCTAAAAAAAGTTAACTTTATATATAGATCTTAAATCTATTGCACTATTCTGCCATATTAGAAATTAGCTAATATAGGTAGTTCAGAATAAGTATGTTCTATAGGAGGGGTATTTTGTATTCATTCATTTGATGAAGGTATATTAATTGGAGAAATTCTTTTTCGTAAAAATCTTATTCTTTCTCATATAATATAAATTATAAATAAAATTCTAGCTGTTCTAATTAAAGAACCTACAGAGGAAACTAAATTTCAAGATAAGTAAGCGTCAGGATAATCTGAGTATCGCCGTGGTATACCTCTTAATCCTAAAAAATGTTGAGGAAAAAAAGTTAAATTAACACCAATGAATATCGATGTAAATTGAATTTTTAATAATTTTTCGTTTAATGTAAATCCTGTAAATAAAGGGAATCAATTCACAATTCCTCCTATAATTGCAAATACAGCCCCTATAGATAAAACATAATGAAAATGAGCTACTACATAATATGTATCATGTAAAATAATATCAATAGATGAATTAGCTAAAATTACTCCTGTTAATCCCCCAATTGTAAATAAAAAAATGAACCCTAATGCTCAAAGTATTTGAGGTGAATATTTAATTTGAGATCCATGAATTGTAGCTAATCATCTAAAAATTTTAATTCCTGTAGGAACAGCAATAATTATTGTTGCAGAAGTAAAATAAGCTCGTGTGTCAACATCTATTCCTACAGTAAATATATGATGAGCTCAAACTACAAATCCTAACAACCCAATTGCTATTATAGCATAAATTATTCCAATTGATCCAAAAGTTTCCTTTTTTCCTCTTTCTTGTCTAACAATATGAGAAATTATTCCGAATCCTGGAAGAATTAAAATATAAACTTCTGGATGTCCAAAAAATCAAAATAAATGTTGATACAAAATAGGGTCACCACCACCAGCTGGATCAAAAAAGGATGTATTTAAATTTCGATCTGTTAGTAATATGGTAATAGCTCCTGCTAATACAGGTAATGATAGGAGGAGTAAAATAGCAGTAATTAAAACAGCCCACACAAATAAAGGTATTCGATCAAATGATATTCCAATTGTTCGTATATTAATAATAGTTGAGATAAAATTTACTGCACCTAAAATTGACGAAATTCCTGCTAAATGAAGTCTAAAAATTGCTAAATCAACAGAGGATCCTCTATGAGCAATATTGGCTGATAGAGGAGGGTAAACTGTTCATCCTGTACCTGCACCATTTTCTACAATTCTTCTTATCAATAAAAGTGATAATGAAGGTGGGAGAAGTCAAAATCTTATATTATTTATTCGAGGGAATGCCATGTCTGGGGCTCCTAATATTAATGGGATTAATCAATTTCCAAATCCCCCAATTATAATAGGTATTACTATGAAGAAAATTATAATAAATGCATGAGCTGTTACGATTACATTATAGATTTGATCATTTCCAATTAAAGATCCAGGATTTCCTAATTCAACACGAATTAATAATCTTAATGATGTTCCTAATATTCCTGCTCAAATTCCGAAAATAAAATATAAAGTTCCAATGTCTTTATGATTTGTTGAAAAAAGTCATTTATTAAGTAAAGTGACCGAGATTAGGTGATAAATTGTAAATTTATTTACGGAATTATTCCCTTTACTAGTTTTGTATTCAATTATGATTTTAAATTGCAAATTTAAAGGTGATTTTATAAATCCAAAACTTTGCATCTATTATGTTTATTAGTATTTATTAATATTTAAATAAGAATTTAACAGCTTAATTTAAGGCTTAAAGTAAGCTTTATTTGCAACTTTGAAGGTTGATAGTTTTTTTTAACTTAAATCCTTGTTATATTAAGTTTAATATAATTGTTACAAGAATAAGTCTTATTATAGATAAAAAATTTAGTATACTAATTGATATTTTATTGATTTTTATATTTAATTTTATATTTCAATTTAATTGATTGGTTTTTATAAGTAAGGATGTTATGATAATTCGAATATATACATAAATCATGATAAGTGTAAATATAATTATGATTAAGGTTATTAAAAATATATTATTTTCAATTATTGTTTGAATTACTATTCATTTTGGTATGAATCCTAAAAATGGTGGAATTCCTCTTAATGATAAAAAATTTAATGTAAAAAATATTTTTATTGAAGGTGAAACGTTTAAATTTGTAAATAATTGATTTAAGTAAAAGATATTTTTTATTATTATAGTAATATTAATTGTGATAATTGAATAAATTACAAAATATAATATTCAAATTGTTTTTTCTGTTATTATTATTCTTATTATTCATCCTATATGATTAATGGAAGAAAATGCCATAAGTTTTCGTATTCTAATTTGATTAATTCTTATAATTCCTCTAATAATTATTGCTGAGATAATAATTATCGAATAAAAAATTGAAAATTCAATGTTTAATATAATTAACATTATAGGGGTAATTTTTTGTCATGTTAATATAATTAAACAATTGTTTCAATTTAGTCCTTCTAAAACTTCAGGAAATCAAAAATGGAGTGGGGCTATTCCTATTTTTAAAATTAATCCTGAATTTATAATTATTAATAGATTAGATTTCATATTTATAATAGATGAGAAATTGAATTTTCATATTATTATGATTATTCTTAATATAATGATTGTTGATGCAATTGCTTGTGTAATAAAATATTTAATTGAAGATTCTGATGACATAATTCTTTTTCTTTGAATAATAGGAATTAAAGATAATAAGTTAATTTCTAATCCAATTCATATACCTAATCAAGTATATGCTGAAATTGAAATTAAGGTTCTTATGATTAATATTGATGTAAATATTAATTTATATATTTTTGTTATTAAAAAGAAAAGATTTATCTTTATAGTTGAGGTATGAACCCAAAAGCTTATTTTAGCTTATCTTTTTATATTTTAGTATATGATGTATAAAGGTTTTTGATACCTATGGAAGTAGTTTAATTCTGCTAAATATAATAAAGGTAATATATTTACATATTTTATCCTATCAAGATAATCCTTTTATCAGGCACTTTATT